AACTTATGATCTGAACGAGTCGCACATACACCCTAGTACATGTTCCTCGACGCTGAGGACATCCTCTAAGAGCGGGAGATTTTGTAACATTTCTTATTGGCTGTCTTGTGTTTCTAATAAGTTGTTTAATAGTTGGCATGTCGTATGTATATATATGTATATATAGAATAAAATGGGTTGGTTTAGATCGATCTTAACCTGATGATTGATCATCATTAATTATTTCTATTCAATATCAAATCACAGAAAATTTTAATTATGGTTTGAAATAAAATGGATTTATACGAAATCCCCAGTATTTTCATTTTCGACCGCTACAAGATCAACAATGCCATGAGCTTGGGCTTCTGTTGCTGACATAAAAACATCCCTTTCCATATCCTCGGATATAACCCATAAAGGGTTGCCCGTTCTTTGTACATAAACCTTTGTTAGGGTTTCGCGAAGTTTCAGTAGTTCTTCCGCTTCCAGGATAAATTCCCCTGCTTGTGCCTCATAAAAAGAACTAGCAGGTTGGTGAATCATAACCCTGATGATATTGATATAACATCATGAACGGTTCTTCTATCTCGCATGATTGGGCTAAACTAAAGTAGGGGATAAAAAAATAACAAGAAAAAAAATCAAATAGAATTGAATAACCGTACAGGCATCTTTTGTTCATTGCATACGGCTCCGCAATGGAATTTACTTTTTCTTCTCTTCTATTCTATCGAAGAAAGAAATAGAATCCATCTAATCCAGATCGTTGAATGATCCATTTACCACCCTTCCTTTCATAGAAGTAAAAAAGAATACTATGATGGTTCTGTTACTTTATATATTTATCTAGTCTGTGATTTAGCAATCCCAAAGTTTCTTTTTGATACGATCAAATAAGTAAAAAATGATCTTTTTTTTTTTTCGTACTCTTTCTTTCATAGCATAAGTATCAGAAAGAGACTTCTGGTGTGGAAGAAAAATGGTTTGTGACGCTGAAATGTACTCCCGACACATAAGATCAAATCGGAAATAACCTTTATTTCATACTACTATCTCGATACAAAATCTCATGTTATGAAAAAACAATAATGGTTTGTTCATATCGAACCCGAAGTGCCATGCTATTATTACTTATAATTTTCTTTTATAATCAATGTGGCGAAGGCATAGTCTTCCTTTTTTTCAATCAAATAAAAACTCATTGGCGCCAAGCGTGAGGGAATGCTAGACGTTTGGTAATTTCTCCTCCGACCAGAAGAAAAGATCCCATTGACGCGGCTAATCCCATGCATATCGTATGCACAGCAGGTGACACAAATTGCATAGTATCATAAATGGCTATTCCTGGTATTACCCATCCGCCGGGAGAGTTTATAAACAAATAAAGATCCCTAGTACCATCTTCTATACTGAGATATACCATGAGACCAACAAGTTGATTCGAGATCTCGCTATCAACCACTTGGCCTAAAAAAAGTAATCTTTCTCGATAAAGTCGGTTGATTAGGGCAAAATTGCATCCCTTAGGAACCGTACGTGCACCTTTGGATACATACGGTTCAAAAAAAATTGTGAAAAAGAAAAAAAAGAATCAATGTGTCGATTCCAGTTTTATTTCTTTTTTTTTATGTAACAGGTTTTCTTAATGAAAGGTCTTCTATTAAAAAAAACGAGATGAGTTTAGGCTCCCTTCCCTCTAAAAAAAAAAGAGAGATTACTGAACTTATTAAACTAACCTATCATTGATGTATTGTTTCATCGATATTAAAATCACGATGTCATTGTCTTGTTCCTGAATGGGCCCTTTCAATTCTTTTAGGTTCATGGTCTACCCCGGGAAAAGATCTGTCCGAATTCTATTTGTACATATAGGACAAATGGTCTCAGTACCATTTTTTTGTTATGACTTCTTTTTTTTTGTTAATTTCGTGTCTTGCTTTCCCAAAACTATTTGATGTATTCATCATACTATTCCGTTGGTCGGCAATTTGGGATCACTACTATCACTACTATAGTAATAGTAGGTATAAAGTAATAGTAGGTATAAGAATCATTTATGATACAAGTGGTAATCATACATATATTATATTAACAATTTGTTATCGATTTGGTATTTTCTGAACGGAGCCTGGATACTTTATTTTATCAGTCCAAGTAAACCATAAATTCTTCTAAATTGATAATATTGATCCCCAATATAAAATAAATTGATCTAATTGCACTTCACGCTCCGAATGATTGATTGATGCCTCACTCAATACAATATCTCTTGGGCGAAACAGAGGATATCTCGATCAGGGGAGAGAACGGGTAAATCCCATATGACCCAATATGTCTGACAAGTCGCACTATACGTCAACCCAAACCGCATCTTCCTCTCCAGGACTCCGAAAAGGTACTTTTGGAACACCAATGGGCATTAAATTAAAGAAAAAAATTTAGTACTATACTTCACTTTAATATGGAAACGTAACAATCAATGGTTTATTGTCTTCATCCCTTTTTTCTCTTTATTCTATTTGATACATAGATTGGAAAGTTTATAGAGTAAGACAGAATGAATAAAGAAAAAATTTGAACGAAGAAATCGATCGTTCGAATGATAAACAAGTATCTATCCATTCGTTCCCCAAAAATGGGACCAATCCTCCCATTGCGTATTGGTACTTATCGGGTATAGAATAGATCTGCTTCTCTTTGTTCTTACGAACAAAATTGTTCCGTTATTTTCACGTTATTTTCAATGGAATGGAATAAATATTAATCCTTTCTGATACGGAATCTACTGAAAAGGTTAGGTACATGGTTAGTATATATAGTCTTTTCCAATGCGATAAAATAAAGTGGCATAGTGTCTATTTTTCTTTGATAAAGAGGTATTTCCATGGGTTTGCCTTGGTATCGTGTTCATACTGTCGTATTGAATGATCCCGGTCGATTGCTTTCTGTTCATATAATGCATACAGCTCTAGTTTCTGGTTGGGCTGGTTCGATGGCTTTATATGAATTAGCGGTTTTTGATCCCTCTGATCCCGTTCTTGATCCGATGTGGAGACAAGGTATGTTCGTTATACCCTTCATGACTCGTTTAGGAATAACCAATTCGTGGGGCGGTTGGAGTATTTCAGGAGGAACTATAACAAATCCGGGTATTTGGAGTTATGAAGGTGTGGCAGGGGCACACATAGTGTTTTCCGGTTTGTGCTTCTTGGCAGCTATCTGGCATTGGGTATATTGGGACCTAGAAATATTCTGTGATGAACGTACGGGAAAACCTTCTTTGGATTTGCCCAAGATCTTTGGAATTCATTTATTTCTCTCAGGGGTAGCTTGCTTTGGCTTTGGCGCATTTCATGTAACAGGTTTGTATGGTCCTGGAATATGGGTGTCCGATCCTTATGGACTAACTGGAAAAGTACAATCTGTAAATCCAGCGTGGGGCGCGGAAGGTTTTGATCCTTTTGTTCCGGGAGGAATAGCCTCTCATCATATTGCAGCGGGTACATTGGGCATATTAGCAGGCCTATTCCATCTTAGTGTTCGTCCGCCTCAACGTCTATACAAAGGATTACGTATGGGCAATATTGAAACTGTACTTTCCAGTAGTATCGCTGCTGTTTTTTTTGCAGCTTTTGTTGTTGCTGGAACTATGTGGTATGGTTCAGCAACTACCCCAATCGAATTATTTGGTCCTACTCGTTATCAGTGGGATCAGGGATACTTTCAGCAAGAAATATATCGAAGAGTTAGTGCCGGGCTAGCCGAAAATCTTAGTTTATCGGAAGCTTGGTCTAAAATTCCCGAAAAATTAGCTTTTTATGATTATATTGGTAATAATCCGGCAAAGGGGGGATTATTCAGAGCAGGCTCAATGGACAATGGGGATGGAATTGCTGTTGGATGGTTAGGACACCCCGTCTTTAGAGATAAAGAAGGGCGGGAGCTTTTTGTACGTCGTATGCCTACTTTTTTTGAAACATTTCCGGTAGTTTTGGTAGATGAAGACGGAATTGTGAGAGCTGATGTTCCTTTTAGAAGGGCAGAATCAAAGTATAGTGTTGAACAAGTAGGTGTTACTGTTGAGTTCTATGGTGGCGAACTTAATGGAGTAAGTTATTCTGATCCTGCTACTGTGAAAAAATATGCTAGACGTGCCCAATTAGGTGAAATTTTTGAATTAGATCGGGCTACTTTGAAATCCGATGGTGTTTTTCGTAGCAGTCCAAGGGGTTGGTTCACTTTTGGGCATGCTACGTTTGCTTTGCTCTTCTTTTTCGGACACATTTGGCATGGCGCTAGAACCTTGTTCAGAGATGTTTTTGCTGGTATTGATCCAGATTTGGATGCTCAAGTGGAATTTGGAGCATTCCAAAAACTTGGAGATCCAACTACAAGGAGACAAGTAGTCTGATACGACATTGTTGTGGTATCTTTCGCCTCTATTTTTTTTTATTTGACATTGGGTATCAGAGAAATCTTGACTTGAATCACCATCTTTTCTTTTACTTTTTTTCTTTCTTTATATGATATGGTAAATGATCCCAAATGAATAGGTGTGGAAGCTATAATTGTAAACCACGATCGAATCCATGGAAGCATTGGTTTATACATTCCTTTTAGTCTCGACTTTAGGGATAATTTTTTTCGCTATCTTTTTTCGAGAACCACCTAAGGTTCCGACTAAAAAAATGAAATAACCTTTCGAAATAATTTAATTGAAGTAATGAGCCTCCCATATTGGGAGGCTCATTACTTCAACTAGTCCCCGTGTTCTTCGAATGGATCTCTTAGTTGTTGAGAGGGTTGCCCAAAAGCGGTATATAAGGCGTACCCAGTAAAGCTTACAAGTAAACCAGATATGGAGATGGCGACTAGGGTTGCTGTTTCCATTTTTAGATAATTTCAAGATCACAATGGATCTACGATAAGATCGTTTATTTACAACTACAACGGAATAGTATACAAAGTCAACAGATCTCAACCAATCATTAAATAGGATTTATGGCTACACAAACCGTTGAGGATAGTTCTAGATCTGGGCCAAGACGAACTACTGTAGGGGATTTATTGAAACCATTGAATTCGGAATATGGTAAAGTAGCTCCGGGATGGGGGACTACACCACTTATGGGGGTCGCAATGGCTCTATTTGCGATATTCCTATCTATTATTTTGGAAATTTATAATTCTTCCGTTTTACTGGATGGAATTTCAATGAGTTAGGTTTATAAGAACTATGAAGTCCTAGTCTTTCAATCAAAGAAAAAATTACTTTAGACTTGGATTTCTAGACCATTCTATTCTGGTAGTTCGACCGTGGAATTTATTTGTTTCGGTATTTCCGGAATATGAGTGTGTGACTTGTTATAATTGATCCTATTGATAATACATAGAATGGACCTGTTATCTCTATCAAGATGATTCTACCTCGTCGGATATTTATTCTAGTATCTGGGGCACGGAATATATAGAATAGATCAAGAAAGGAAATATTTGAACTATGATTCATACCTACTATTTATTCAGACCTCGCAACCGGACTCAAAAAAAATTCAAATAGGTATTTCCTAAATCAAACGAATTTTATTCCTTCAGATTTATTTTGACCGAAGGATAACTCTTTCTCTAGATTTTGTTGAGTCATTACATCCATTCATTCAATAAGTGATCATCAAGGGTTCTTACTCAGAGAACCTTTGAGTTTAGCTTGAGGCTAAATCATCGTGGTTCTAGTATGAATCTGAGGTTTCAATTGATTCATAGGGTCTCAACAAGAGAATTCCTATCAATAGTAAAACAAGAGTAAATCCGCAGTACGCACAAAAAAAAAAAACAATAAATCAAATAACAAATAAAAAATAGGGAAGAGAAGATTCAAGAGGCCTGTAACGATCAACATAAAGAAAGACAGATGAGCCAACTTGATATTTTTTGGCATTATCATCACAAAGAAGAGATTCCGGATTTTTGTTACTTCGTATCTTCGAGGCAAATCGAATCAAGTGGTTAATGAAGTTTTTAACTTTCTATTATATATCCGTTGAAATCAGTATTTGTGTGTTTCCGCTTGAGCCGTACGAGATGAAATTCTCATATACGGTTCTCAGAGGGGGAGTTCCATTGGGTTACCTATCTCAATAAAGTATATGATTGGTTTGAGGAACGTCTTGAGATTCAGGCGATTGCAGATGATATAACTAGTAAATATGTTCCTCCTCATGTCAACATATTTTATTGTTTAGGGGGGATCACACTTACTTGTTTTCTAGTACAAGTAGCTACGGGTTTTGCTATGACTTTTTACTATCGTCCAACCGTTACAGAGGCTTTTTCCTCTGTTCAATACATCATGACTGAGGCCAACTTTGGTTGGTTAATCCGATCAGTTCATCGATGGTCAGCAAGTATGATGGTTCTCATGATGATCCTGCACGTATTTCGTGTGTATCTCACAGGTGGATTTAAAAAACCTCGCGAATTAACTTGGGTTACGGGTGTGGTTTTGGCTGTATTGACTGCATCTTTTGGTGTAACTGGTTATTCCTTACCTCGGGACCAAATTGGTTATTGGGCAGTAAAAATCGTGACAGGCGTACCTGAAGCTATTCCTGTAATAGGATCGCCTTTAGTAGAGTTATTACGTGGAAGTGCTAGTGTGGGCCAATCCACTTTAACTCGTTTTTATAGTTTACACACTTTTGTATTGCCTCTCCTTACTGCCGTATTTATGTTAATGCACTTTCCAATGATACGTAAGCAAGGTATTTCCGGTCCTTTATAGAGAAGACATATCATAGATATTTGTAATTGATCATATATCGGGGAGGACAATAGTATTTCATTGCTACAAATATGGATTATTGAAAAAAATAAGACATGTTTTTTGGATACTTCTCTTCAACTCGGAAGTATTGTATTCCTTATTTGATACGAATAGTTGAAGTGAATTTTCCGAAGAGAGGATGGATTATGGGAGTGTGTGACTTGAACTATTGATTTAGCCATGCAGATATATGATTTTATTTGCCACGTTGGAATTCACAACCAAACGTGTCTCCGCATCCAACCAAAACGTAAGTCCCCTACGTAGCAGAGGATAGGCCGGTTCGCTTGAGGAGAATATTTTCTATGATCATACCCGAATCATGTTATCCACGAACAGGCTCCGTAAGATCCGTAGAATAGAATAAGTGATGTGGCATGATCCAATGTTCTATCTATTCCACTTAACTTATTTATTTATTATAGTGTGGAAATGCATTCATTTCCTTTGCATCGATTCCGATCTATGATACTATCGGAGTGAAAGAAGGGATCTAAGGAAGAACAGAGGCTAGACTTTATTAGTAACAAGTAAATACCTTTTACGTAAGAAACTCGAGATATGGTGGGTATAAACACCAATCAAAAGACATGAGACAATCCAAAAAGCACTTGATCATGATCAAATTTTTAAGCCTACTTGGATATTGAGCATTTGCCTATAAGAACAGAATTCTTTGCAATGAATAGTTGTAG